ACTCTCTTTAAGCCCCAGTTCAACGATCAATAGTAGTTTCCAACCCCGGTGGAAAGGCTACTTCAAAGCCCTAACTAACTAATTGGGTTAGAAACCGCAGGAGCAGCTTTCCCATCCCTAGTAGTATCCGCTGTTCCTATACTATTTCGAAGAAAGAGTGGGCCCCTACCCTCAAAAAGTAGCACCTGCTATTGGATAATAAACCTCTCTTGCCACGTAAAAAAACGGAAAGAAGAACCGTCCCGTCCAACCCCTTGTATATCGATCGGAAAGAAGCAGTTGCAAATGCTATCAGTGGTTCTTCCTTCCTATCCCATCCATCTATAAGAGTTGCTTGATTCGCCTCCATCTCTAATAGGACTGGACTAAGTTCGGGCAGATCGGAGTCTCATTTCAATGAGTTTTGGCCCACCCACCTCTAAGAGGAGGGAGAAGTTCCCAGCTATAGTCACTGCCATGCCCCCTTTTAAAAAGCCTCGTCTTGAGATCAGATGCCCTTGCTCGACTAGTAGCAGGCAGAGCCTGCCTATCATCTTTTTGATAATTCAACATCCAGTATTTCATACTGCCTACTCCCACCTCGAACGAGAAAGAGATCTAAGGCATCTTTGAAGAAAGTCAAGCAGGAATAGATGGCCTGCCCCTAGCTCTAAATAATCTCTATACTTTGCTATCACAGGAGTGCTTTCATTCCCTGCCACCCGCTTCTATAATTGGCTGTTCCTTATCGGCATCTCAAGAAAAAATCTTTCATGATCCATTCCGGAATTGGATAGAGAATAGTTGGGATATTCCACTGGGAGGGAGAGGCGGGGGTGACATCAGAAGTAGGATCGTCGAACGGATAGCAGCATCCCTTTCTCGATGAAGTTCTGCACGATTTGGTTAGTTTAGAAGTCAGCCTGAACTTACTTTGAAGTCTTTGCTCAGCCCGAGCATTCCTACCTTGCCTCGAGCGCTAGGCAATTATCCAAACAAAGGATGGGTGGAATGAGGCTTCAAACCCGGGGCATCAAAGCCTTTTCGGCAATCAATGTATAGACCAGTAATTTCGTAGTATAGTAAACAGGCACAACATCACTGTCAAGGGCATTCTTCTGAGGCAAAAAGCAAAGAGTTGGACCTTCGGAGGTTAATTTCTTTCTTAGATGCTGTGTGCAGCTGCCTTCCAACTATCGGAAATCCGTTCCAGTACGGGCGCTGGAGTTCCTTAATGCAGCTGGTGGTCTTATAGTAGAGTGATCCACGGGTAGTTATCTATGAGTTGAGCAATGCCTTCACAATCATCACCTGTTATGACAATGTCATCAACATAAACTATCAAATAGATGCATTTGCCATGAGAAGAATGCCGGTAGAATACTGAATGATCTGCCTCACTTCGAAGCATCCCAAACTGTTGGACAACAGTACTAAACCGACCAAACCATGCCCTCGGGGATTGCTTAAGACCATAAAGAGATCGACGTAATCGACACACTAATCCAGTCTCCCCCTGAGCAACAAACCCTGGTGGTTGCTCCATGTATACCTCTTCAGCCAATTCTCCATGCAAGAAGGCATTTTTGATGTCCAACTGATGAAGAGGCCAATGAAACATAGCTGCCATAGAGATAAGTAGGCGAACAGAAGCAATCTTCGCCATCTGGTCCGACCTTAACTGTAAACACCCAACGACATCCAACTGCAGTTTTACCCTGCGGTAATGGAACTATCTCCCAGGTACCATTAGTATGAAGTGCAGTCATCTCCTCAATCATGGCTTGGCGCCAACCAGGATGAGACATTGCTTCTGACACAGTCTTAGGTATTGGGACAGTAGATAAATTGGAAATGAAAGCATGGTATGAAGGGGACAAACGGTGATAACTCAAGAAATTATAAATAGGATAAGGGTTACGAGTGGATCGAGTACCTTTCCGGAGAGCAATAGGAAGATTAGCATCGTCTGTTAAGGGCTCAACCGGTGCAGGAGATGATGTTGAAGCAGGCAATGAGTCACTGGGAGTTGTCTGTGGACCTGTATCAAGAGAAGAAAGATCAATTGGGTTAGCAGGTGGAGGATTTGGGTGAGGCCGTCTTGAGTAAACCCGAAGAGGAGGAACAATCTTCGGAGCAGGAAGAGTAGGAGTGGGAAGAGCTGTAGTGATGGCATTTTGGTTAAGTGTGTTTGGCGAGAAATATGGAGAAGTTTCGAAAAAGGTTACATCTGCTGAAATAAAATATCTGTTTGTAATGGAATCATAGCACTTGTAACCTTTTTGGAGACGGGAGTACCCCAGGAAGACACATTTGGTGGATTTTGGTTGAAGTTTGTCTTTCCCGGGAGTGAGATTTTGAACAAAACTGGTACACCCAAACACCCGTGGAGGAAGAGGAAATTGATTTTGATCTGGATAAAGAATAGAATGAGGACTCTTATGCCGCAAAACAGAGGAAGGCATACGATTAATTAAATAGCAGGCAGTAAGAACAGCATCACCCCAAAAACGGAGGGGAA